AAAATCATTATTGATGGTCCAAGACCATACAGATTGATAGATATAATGGCTATTTATTTGCTGAATAGACAATTTAGTTGAAAAAAGCATAACTAGACTTAACAACAAAATACTAGGAAAAGCCCACATCCGTCGAAGATTTTTTGTTGTCGTCGGAAAAATAATAAGTCCTGCTCCGATTAACAAAGGGACTGTAAGTGGAATAAAAGGTATGATCCATGTATATTGGTATATATGTTCCATAAAAAATAAAATTTGATTTTTGATTCATCGGCTCTTACCTCTTTCGAAAGAGGTCAGTAAAAAAAATTAAGATATGCAATAATAGAATTCGATTTCGATTCGAAATCGCAATTATTAAAATAAACCTTTTAAAAATATTAAACTCAAGAAGTTCTAATTGGTCAAATGACTAAATAGTTATTAGTGAAAGTTAATACTTAGTTATTAATTAAACTATTGAAACTTATTAATATAGGTAATATCCAAACTTTATACTTTTCATTATTATTGTGAAAAATCCGTAGATAGAACAAAAATTAGACCAAACAAAAAGTACTTAAGTCTGATACTAATATGAAGAAAAGAATCTACAAAAATGCATAACCTAATTTAAGTTAAAAACGAGGAACTATTTTCATTAGATTATAGTTTATTCGAAATCTGTTATTTAATTATTAGTTCTATGCAAACCTTTTTGATTGATTGATTGTCGTTTATTTCAATAAATCATATTTTTATTTTTCTATGCTAGCCAAGACTTTACTTTCGACTTTACATAACATAAAATAAAAAAAAGGATAAAAACATATTCAATTATGTCACTTTAACTAAATAACAAGTTTCGTTTCAATACATATTCAATACATAAATAATAAGAAAATAAAAATAGCATGTATTTGTTAAAAAGAGTCCAGTTTTTCCATTAGGTAATTGGGTATGGTATAGAGTAACTTAACTCTAAATTTAAAGCTTGCTTCTTTATTTTCTTTTTTACTAAAAAAAGGATTCTCTCAAAATCTGATATGTAATTTGCATATATTTCCAGTTTGGGGAATCTTTTTTAAAAAACGTAGAATCGAAACTGGATCTATAACTAAAAAAATGGGTCAAAAAGATTCTTTTGCTTTCAACAATAGATGTCTTTCACATCCAACTAGAACAATGAATAACCTATTAATTTTTGAATGGCAGTTCCAAAAAAGCGTACTTCAATTTCCAAAAAGCGTATTCGTAAAAATATTTGGAAAAGCAAAGGATATTCGGCAGCATTAAAAGCTTTTTCATTAGCGAAATCCCTTTCGACCGGAAATGCTAAAAGTTTTTTTATACGAAAAATGAGTAATAAAATGTTAGAATAATATGAATGAATCTGACTCAAAAAAACTTCTAGAAAATTTACTTTCGCATTTATATTCATAAAAAAATAAATAATTTCAATTTAAAATAGAAAATGAATGCTTTGTATTCATTCATTTTTTGAGTATTTTGTTATTTATGAGATGGGGATTCTATTTTAAACTTTCCCCATCAACCGGACGGTCCCAATAGAAAATTCGTAGGTTTTTCTATCTATGTAAGAGCAAACAAAAAATCTTTAATCAAAAAGGGATCCTTAATCGAGTGGTAATTCTATTTAAAATTATAACTTTCCCTCCTTGATTCATTATGTCTCTGAATTGTTATATATCTCTTTTTTTTCTCTTCACTTCTTCACTTCTATTATAAAGTATAATTTTGAAAATTTGGATTGATTTTCGGGGATATTATGTACGAATAATTTCGCTTGGGCAATCAAAAAAGTTCTTTAGAACTTTATAAAAAGTGTTTCGGTATGTTTTCCATGTTTCTAAAAATTTTACTAGATGAATCCAATATTTACTCAGTTTGTTGAAATTTTTAGAAAAAAAATGGAGTTCCCTCGATGGCTTGAAGGTGGATTTGTCTAGTTACAAGAGTTCAATTCCAAGAAACCGGAAACTATAGAAAATCTTATTGACTATAACTGACACTAACCGCCAAACGGATTCTTATTGAACATTTCAATTTTGATTTCAACAACTTTTTTTTATTCAAAAATTTTTTAATGTTTTATTTTTTATAAAAATAGCGCCATTGAATTGACTCTTTTAATCTCGACGATTAAAGACAAATAGGCTATTATGATTTCAAACAAGCCGCTATGGTGAAATTGGTAGACACGCTGCTCTTAGGAAGCAGTGCTAAAGCATCTCGGTTCGAGTCCGAGTAGCGGCACAGCTTTTTTTAGAGATTCTAAAAAAGAATCGAATAGTCCTAGAATGAATAATAATCACAATGAATTTAATTCCTAATTTCGATTTAATGGTTTGGAATTGAGGGATCTCTTTTTATATACATATATTCTTATGATATTTTTCACTTTCGAGCACCTTTTCAATCATATTTCCTTTTCGATCGTTTCAATTGTAATTACAATTCATTTAATAACTTTAGTAGTCAACAAAATAGTCGAACTAGATGATTCATTAGAAAAGGGCATGATACTTACTTTTTCCTGTATAACAGGATTATTAGTTATTCGTTGGATTTTTGCGGGGCATTTCCCGTTAAGTGATTTATATGAATCATTAATCTTCCTTTCGTGGAGTTTTTATATTATTCATATGATTCCTTATTTCAAAAATAAAAAATTAAGTGCAATAACAGCTCCTGGTGCTATTTTTACCCAAGGCTTTGCTACGTCGGGCTTTTTTACTCAAATGAAGCAATCTACAATATTAGTACCCGCTCTCCAATCCCAGTGGTTAATGATGCATGTAAGTATGATGATATTGGCCTATGCAGCGCTTTTATGTGGTTCATTATTATCCGTAGCCCTTTTAGTCATTACATTTCAAAACAATATAAGTCTTTTTGGTAAAAGAAAACTTTTATTAAACGAGTCTTTGTTCATCGATAAGATTCAATACGTAAATGAAAAAAACAATATTTTACAAGGCACCTATCTCTTTTCTCTTATAAATTTTTATAGATACCAGTTAATTGAACAATTAGATCGTTGGAGTTCCCGTGTTATTAGTCTAGGATTTCTCTTTTTAACCATGGGTATCCTTTCAGGAGCAGTATGGGCTAATGAAGCATGGGGATCATATTGGAATTGGGACCCAAAAGAAACGTGGGCATTTATTACTTGGACCATATTCGCGATTTATTTACATATTAAAACAAATATAAATTTAAAAAGTGAAAATTCTGCAATTGTGGCGTCTATAGGATTTCTTATAATTTGGATATGCTATTTTGGGGTCAATTTATTAGGAATAGGATTACATAGTTATGGTTCATTTATATTAAAAAGCACTTAAAGTTAATTGAAGAAAGGACTTAATCTGACGAATACAACCACAGGACAGGGTTTATCCCATATACATATAAAAAGAAACACGCCTAGTCGAGAACCATTTGAATCGCTCTACTACTTGATTCAAATGGTTCTCATAAACGTCAACCTATTAAGTTCCAATCCGTTTTTTTTGCGTTACGTAAAAAAAACAGAAATGAAAACTCGCTATAAAAAAAAATTAGATAGAATAGCTTCTACCTTATCAACTGATAGCGAGAGAACAAAATCCGGGTAAATGCCAATACCTAGTACTGGTAAAAAGATAGCGAGTGAGACAAATAACTCTCTCGGACCCGAATCAAAAAAAGAGGAGTTTGCATTATTTAATAACTTATATCCATAAAACATTTGGCGTAACATAGATAATAAATAAATAGGAGTTAATATCATTCCAATTGCCATGCCAAAAGTAATTAGGACTTTTACCATTAAAAAATATTTGTGACTGGTAATTATTCCAAAAAATACCATTAATTCGGCAAAAAAACCACTCATGCCCGGTAACGCGAGGGAAGCCATCGAAAAGGTACTGAAGAGTGTGAATATTTTTGGCATTGAAATGGCGATTCCGCCAATTTCATCGAGATAAACAACACGTATTCGATCATAACTCGTTCCTGCTAGGAAAAAAAGCGCAGCACCAATAAATCCATGAGAGATTATTTGTAAAATGGCTCCGTTGAATCCAGTATCCGTTATAGAACTAATTCCTATAATTATGAAACCCATATGAGATACCGAGGAATAGGCTATTCGTTTTTTTAAATTACGTTGCCCCGGAGATGCTGAAGCTGCATAGATTATTTGTATTGTGCCGACTATCATCAACCAAGGAGAAAATATCGAATGAGCATGAGGTAATAATTCCATATTGATCCGAACCAACCCATATGCTCCCATTTTTAATAGGATTCCGGCTAAAAGCATACAAGTACTATAATGTGCTTCTCCATGGGTATCCGGTAACCATGTATGAAGAGGTATAATCGGCGATTTAACAGCAAAAGCAATAAGAAATCCAATATAGAATAGTATTTCGAATGCTACAGGATACGATTGATTACCTAATGTTTCCAAATTTAATGTTGGTTCATTAGAACCATATAACCCGATACCCAAAACTCCCACCAACAAAAAAACGGAACCCGCTGCAGTGTACAAAATAAACTTTGTAGCTGAGTATAGACGTTTCTTTCCTCCCCATATGGATAAAAGTAGATAAACTGGAATTAATTCCAATTCCCACATTAGAAAAAAAAGTAAAAGGTCTCGCGAAGAAAATAATCCTATTTGACCACTATACATTGCTAACATCAAGAAATGGAATAATCGGGAATCCCGAGTAACGGGCCAAGCCGCTAAGGTGGCTAAAGTCGTAATGAATCCTGTCAATAAAATGGGTCCTATAGAAAGCCCGTCTATTCCCAATCTCCAGTGGAAATCAAAAAAATGAATCCAGTTATAATCTTCGGCCAGTTGTATTAATGGATCGTCTAGTTGGAAATGATAACAGAATACATAGGTTGTTAGGAGGAATTCTAAAATACATATACACAAAGTATACCACCTAATTACCTTATTACCCCTATGCGGGAGAAATAAAATTAAGGAACCCGCAAATAGAGGTAAAACTACAATTAAGGTTAACCAAGGAAAAAAATTCGTGGTAAAGACAAAATACGCTTGGACTAAAAAACCCGTACTCGAATAATAAAAAAATACGAAATATATATATATAATTTCGAGCGCGGGTTTTTGTCGGTAAACAAAAATGAAAAGGATTCAAGTGGAGTTTTCGGGAACGTATTAATAAGCTAGACCCATACTTCGAGTTGTTTCATGCCATAAATAAACTCGAACACTCAAAAAATCGGTTGGACAGGCGGATTCGCATCTCTTACAACCAACGCAGTCCTCTGTTCTTGGGGCGGAAGCTATTTGTTTCGCTTTACACCCGTCCCAAGGTATCATTTCTAATACATCTGTGGGGCAGGCTCGTACACATTGAGTACACCCTATACATGTATCATAAATCTTTACTGAATGTGACATTGGATCTATACCTTATTTTTCTTTTGAATCTCAAAAATTTTCGATCTAGTATAACCCTGTATTGTATGTAAATAAATTACATATTCAAAGACCAGACGAATCAATGATTCACCAGAATTTGTCGAATCCTTTTATTTCTGGGTCGGTTTAGAAAAGAGGTCAAAAATACTTTGATTTATGAAATTTGTGAAGATTCTACATACTCCGTAATCGAATTTGAATTGATAACTATTCCAATTTCTAGAATAATAATACTACTTATTCAACAAATTTGATTGATTAATACGAGTTGATTTTCGGTTACGATAAATTGCCGAAACAATAGCCGGTCCAATAGCTGCTTCAGCGGCTGCAATAGCTATAACAAAAATAGAGAAAATGTTTCCTTTTAGTTGACGACTATCAAAAAAGTCAGAAAAAGTTACGAAATTTAGATTAACCGCATTCAATATAAGTTCAAGACACATAAGAGCTCTAACTAAATTTCGGCTTGTGATTAATCCATAAATGCCGATCGAAAATAAATAGGCACTCAAAACAAGTACATGTTCGAGCATCATTGAGCAACTCCTTATCAATCTTGATTTATTTCAATATGAACACAAATTTAATTCACTCGAATATACCAAACAAATACAGAGCAAAGAAGTCTGTTAGTAATAGATTCCATTTTTTCTATTATACATCAATTAAACTACAATTGAATGGAAATGGATACGCTAAAAGAGAAACCGAATAAAGTTTGATTTGAATCGATACTTTAAAAGATTGCAAATTTTATTGACGGGCCACGGCAATTGCACCTATCAAAGCAACTAAAAGAATTATTGAAATGAGTTCAAATGGGAGAAAAAAATCTGTTGATAAATGAATTCCGATTTGTTGACTATTATTTATTAAATCTTGTTCTAGAATCTGATTTAATTTTGTAGTCCAAATAATTCCGTACCATGACGTATTTAGAATCGTAGTAATTAATAAAAAAAAAATACCGGTACAAATTACCAAAGTCATTCCGTCCCCAAGAGTAAAAAGACGCAAATTTTTGTCATATTCTAACCCATTAATGAACATTACAGCAAATATGATTAAAACATTTATCGCCCCTACGTAAATAAGGAGTTGTGCAGAAGCTACAAATTGAGAGTTTGCTATAATATAGAATAAAGATATACAAACAAGAACCAAGCCCAAAGAAAAGGCAGAAAAAATGGGATTGGTAAATAATATCACTCCTAGGCCTCCTAATATAAGACCTGATCCAAAAAAAACTAAAAGAAAATCATGTATTGGTCCGGGTAAATCCATTCGATGAAAAATATATATATATAAAAGGGCTCTTTCATGATCTTATTGAACTGACCAGGAGAAAATACGGATAAGTTGATCTATTTAGGGCACGTTACTAGTTGAATGCGATTCTAAGGTATGCGAATTGAGTTGGGTACAGTTAGTGGACTAATGCAATTCTTTAGCTGAAAGGTCAGCTCGAATCTAGTTGAAATCAGTCCATTAATTAAAAAGAAAATTCCAAGTAAATTAGTACTTTTCATGAACCAATCAGATCAAGAGTTGTTATTTTTAGTTTAGCTAGTCACCAATAAAAAATATCTGTTAAATTTAGCTAACAACCATAGTAAGAAAAAGTACTAAACTAAAAAAGGATTAAGCTATTTCTTTTTTATTGAATTGAGGCCAATTCAAGATAGTTCGAATTGTGTAATCGTCAATTATTGATATTGGTAAACGGCCTAAAGCAATTTGATTATAATTTAATTCATGACGATCATACATAGAAAGCTCATATTCTTCAGTCATTGATAAACAATTTGTTGGGCAATACTCAACGCAATTACCACAAAATATACAGATTCCAAAATCAATACTGTAATTAAGCAACCGTTTCTTTCGAATACCAGTTTCCAATTTCCAATCTACAACAGGTAGATCTATAGGACATACACGAACACATACCTCACAAGCAATGCATTTATCGAATTCAAAGTGGATTCGACCACGAAAACGCTCTGATGTGATCAATTTTTCATAAGGGTATTGAATAGTTACAGGTAAACGATTCGCATGGGATAAGGTAATCAGAAAACCTTGACCAATGTACCGAGCGGCTCGTACTGTTTGTTGACCATAAGTCAGAAACCCAGTTACCATAGGGAACATATCCTACATATCGATAAAAATTTTTTGTTTCGTTCTCTTGTTTGGGACAAGTTATCAATCTCGTTACTAGTGAATAGAAAGTCTTCTATTTTGTTTAGATTTATATTAGAGTGAAAGGAGTTGAGAAGAAGTTGTTAATAATAAATTACCTAACGAAATCGGTAAAAGAAATTTCCATCCAAGATTTAATAATTGGTCCATTCTCAGTCGAGGTAACGTCCATCTTGTTGTGATAGAAATGAACAAGAACAAAAAAGTTTTTGCTAGTGTAATAAAAATGCCAAGTGTTGTTACAAAGACTCCATACTTTGCATTTAGTTCAAAAGGGTCAGGAACAGGTATGTACGGAATAGAGAAATTCCAACCTCCCAAATAAAGAACTGTTACAAATAATGAAGAAACTAGTAGATTTAGATAAGAAGCAACATAAAATAACCCAAATTTAATACCCGAATATTCTGTTTGATAACCTGCTACTAATTCTTCCTCTGCTTCTGGTAAATCAAAAGGCAATCTTTCACATTCGGCTAGAGAAGAAATTAGAAAAACGAGAAATCCTATCGGTTGACGCCACAAATTCCATCCCCACAAACCATATTTGGACTGTGCCTCAACTATATCAACTGTACTTAAACTGTTAGATAATTCTAGTCGGTGATAAGATCCCGGTTATCATCGCTATTACAGAACCGTACGTGAGATTAAAATCTCATACGGCTCCTCTAGGGTCTCACACATAAATCTAAGGACTGCTTCGATCTTCTTTAATCTTGATAGTTTTGTAGGATAGATAGAGTCAAAAGGAATCGAAAGGTCCCGAATTAGACCAATGGAATTCTGTCTGCTATACTAAAGGGCTTCGGAATTGATCTCGTCCTTTACTTTTTTTATTAAATTAATTAATATTTTTTTGAGCCATTTTCCGTTTTTTATATAGATATCTCACCCGACCCTTTTTTTTTACTCAAATTAACCTGAAGCATGACATGAAGTGTAACTTTCTTAATATAGCTATAGGAAAGCAAGAATACTACAAAAATTAAAAATTGTATTCTTTCTAGTTTTCTTCCTTTTTTAGCAAAACAAGAAGTAAAGGATTACTTCGTTCCTGATAGTAATTTACTTTCTGAGTGGATAGCAGCATACTCTGGATAGGAATTCTGGGGAGTACTACTTAAGAATTTCTACAAATTTAAAGCCCCAATTAGTATTTCGTTTATGCGGAATTTTTCCGATAACTTAGAAAGAAAATCTCTATTACTAACCCTTTGTGTACCTTGGTGTTCCTAACCATCCACTCAGTTTTGCTCAATCTTTTCGCGACTTCGTATCATGTATAACAATACATCCAAACAATAGCACGAACTCTAAAGAATGGATTTGTTTAACCCGCTTCAAGCCATGATAACTAATCAACCAGTCTTGGGGTAAATATAAATATTTTTTCTTTACTGCTTCTATTTACTTATATTCACTTTGGCGGAATTCTTGTACATAGGAAATGAGACTCAATCTTTTTACTGCAAATTTCGAAGCTGTTTTCTTTCACTCATTTAACTATCTGGTTTAATTCATCAACACGAAAGTGGAAGAAAAAGGAAAGGTATCTATTCAATGTATTTGAGTGCATTCGTAGAAAACTCTCGAAAGAAACTAAATTGTGGAAAATTTCTGCTTCAACGAATCACACGTAGAGATATTGATAACACACATAGAGTTAATGGTATTTCATAACTAATAGATTGGGCAGCAGCCCGTAGACCACCTAAAAAGGAATATTTATTATTTGATCCATATCCTGACATAAGAAGTCCAATGGGAGCAATACTGGAAATGGCGATCCATAAAAAAACACCATTACTGAGATCGACTAGAATAAGTCGATAGCTAAAAGGAATTACCGAATAACTGAGTAGAATTGAGATGACTGCTATGGAAGGTCCAACATTAAATAAACCTTTATCTCCGCTTGATGGAAGAAGGTTTTCTTTGAAAAGTAGTTTTGTTCCATCTGCTAGAGCTTGAAGAATTCCAAAGGGGCCAGCATATTCAGGTCCAATACGTTGTTGTATTCCTGCGGATATTTGTCTTTCTAACCACACAATTACTAGTACACCTAGTGTGATTCCAAAAATAAGAATCAAAATAGGGAGAAACATCCATATAGTCCCATAAACTTCTTTTAAGGATTCCAATATAGACAAAGAATTTATAGCTTGTACTCCTGTTGTATCGATTATCATTTCAACGATCAATTTCTCCCATAATTATATCTATGCTACCTAGTATTGTCATAATATCAGCCAATTTCATTCTTTTAACTAACTGAGGAAGAATTTGCAAATTAATAAAACCCGGCGGGCGAATTTTCCAGCGCCACGGAAAAGCACTCCGATCTCCTATCAAAAAAATTCCCAACTCGCCCTTTGGCGCTTCGACTCTTACATAAAGCTCTTGTTGCGATAACTCAAAGGTGGGGGAAGGCCTTTTACTAATGAATCTGTATTCAAAATTATTCCACTCAGGATCTCGTACTTTATTACAGCGTCGGATTTCTAAATTTTCATAGGGTCCCCCCGGAATTCCTTCTAGAGCTTGCTGAATTATTTTTATGGATTCCGCCATTTCGCCAATTCGGGTTAAATAACGAGCTAATGAATCGCCCTCCTTCTGCCATTGAACTTCCCAATCAAATTCTTCATAAGATTCATAATGATCAATTTTACGAAGATCCCATTGTATTCCGGAAGCTCGTAACATGGGACCTGACAACCCCCAATTTATTGCCTCTTCTCCGCCAATGATGCCCACCCCTTCGACTCGTTCTAAAAAAATAGGATTTCTAGTAATAAGCGTTTGATATTCGGCAATTGCTGGTAAAAAATACTCACAGAAATCCAAACATTTATCTATCCAGCCGTAAGGTAAATCGGCAGCGATTCCTCCGATACGAAAAAAATTATGCATCATTCTCATGCCAGTGGCAGCTTCGAATAAATCATATATCAACTCTCTTTCTCTGAAAATGTAGAAGAAGGGGGTCTGAGCGCCAATATCTGCCATAAAAGGTCCAAGCCATAATAAATGAGAAGCTATACGACTCAACTCCAACATAATAACTCGGATATAGCTAGCCCTTTTAGGTACTTGAATATTTCCTAATTGTTCTGGTGCATTTATAGTTATTGCTTCTGTAAACATAGTCGCTAAATAATCCCAACGTGTTACATAAGGTAAATATTGTATAATTGTTCGGTTTTCGGCAATTTTTTCCATTCCTCTGTGCAAATAACCTAAAACGGGTTCGCAGTCAATAACATCTTCGCCGTCTAAAGTAACAATGAGTCGAAGAACGCCATGCATTGATGGGTGCTGAGGCCCCATATTGACTATCATTAGATCTTTTCTTGTAATTGGTCCAGTCATAAGTTTTTCCTTATTTCTTCTTCCATGAATTGCTGAAAACTAAAAGAAGGTTATCAAAATTGAATACATCAACGATAATTTTTGTTCAAATTAACGTTTTTTATCTTTTTATCTCTCGAATATTCAATTGATTGATTAATTCTTTATAACGTACTCTATTTTTTTTTGAAAAATAAGCCAGAAGTCGTTGACGTTTTCCCAAGATTTTCCGTAGACCTCTCTGAGAGGAATAGTCTTTTTTGTGTAATTCCAAATGCGCACTAAGTCTACGTATCTTATTGGTGAAACCAAAGACTTGAAATGCAGCAGATCCCTTCTTTTCTTCTTGTGAAATAACCGAATTTTTTTTCATATGCGTCAATTTTTTTATTAATTTACTATTTTGATTTTACGAATATTAATATAAATTTTACTGATCAGTAATAATAATGCGAGGTATTTTGATCTGGTATACACAATAATCAATCCGAATTTCCTTATTGATTCATTTTATGATCTAATTGATACGCCATTGAATTAGTATTCAATGTATCAAAACAGGATGTAAGACAAGGCATGTGCGCTGCTTTTTATCCACCATATATATATATGGTAGGGGATATATAAGACAATTGTATCATCAATCAATTTTCAATCGTGGATACATATGTATCCTTAATATACTGAAACGACTACCATTATTAGTATCAAACCAATAGCGATTCATACAAGCTAAATCTTCTAATCGATAATTGGGCCAAAGAAAGAATTTAAATTGAATTAATTTCATTTTATCTCTATCAAGATCTTTGCTTTCATCCAAAAATTGACCACAGGTTTTTACCTTGTTCCCATTGCAAAATACTGCATTTTTATCCACACAATTAGTATTCCTTGAATTGAAACAACTTAGAATTCTCAATTCTCTACGCCGTCTAGACGATAAAATATTTTCAGGAACAAGCAAATCATAATGATTTTTGTTTCTATTTTGCGTCAGCATTTGATGTCTTGCAATAGATTCCTCAAAATGATTCTTATCCATATTTTCTCTATATCTTTTTTGATTATTTTTTTGTTTAATCTCATGAACCAAAGAAATCCTTATGGTTTGATACATAATAAATTCTACATTATGTTTTACAGGTATACGAACTGGTTCGATAATAAATATTCCCTCTTTTAGGATTTTTGAAAGATTCAAATCCCGGATTAGCATTGGATCCAGAGTTAACTCCTCCTTCTTAATAAAGCCGAAACCAAACTTTGTTGTCATTCTGCTTTCCTTTTCCCATTCAAGTACGGCCAGCGCATAATCGAATAATTCCATAGTCAAAGGACTCAGCAGCCATTTCAATTGCAAAGCAAAAGATCTTTTCATGAACGCATCTAAGTCTATTTCCCAAGTCCAAATACTTTTGGGTTGATTTTTCGTTCTACCCATTTTCATATCTGATTTCGTATAAAGTTCTTCCATAAATTTTTGTCGGTTTGAGAGAACAGATTGGGGGTTCCCTCGGTTTTGGGCATCTGATGCAAGATCTCTTTGACCTATGGTTTTTTTTTCTTCTTGATTCTCTAATTCAAAAGATTTTTTTTCATTTGATAGTATAAGATCCCCTTTTTTATTTTGAGTGATATTTTTATTTTGACTACCATCTTCATTAAAATGAAAAATAAGTGAATGAATTGGTATAAACCCGGGTTTCATTTTATATACATTTAAAAAGAACTCAAATTGTGGGAATAACCAAGGTATCGGCTTCGATACAGGACGATTTAGTCTTTCTTCATTCATTCCCATCCAATCAAAAGGGTTTCTTTTCTTTTTTTGATTGGATGGGTTGATTTCTTTATCTTTATAAATTTTGAGATAAGAAAGACCTTTCGTATCAAAATATTTTCTATCTGGATTTTTTATATACATAAAAAAATCTTTTCTTATAAAATTAGTAATAGGGATACTCCCCCCCATATCAACAAATTTCGGTTTATGTATGTTGTAATTATATGAGTCCTTCTTATCTTCATAATAAATCGATTGATATGCTAAAAGATCATATCTATACATTTTTTGAAAATGATCGTTTTTATTTAGCAATAACGAAACCTTTTCCTCTCTTTCAGATGAATCCCGTTTGATTAAATTTGGATTTTCAACCCTACAATGTTGATTGACTCTATTTCGCCATTTTTGCGGTACTAATTTAGACCATTTTCGCTCAGATAAATCGTACGGATAATGACTCTTTAACCAATTTTTCCATTGATTCATTCCAGAATTCTGAAGTTTCTTATGCTTTAATTCGGAAGAAATTATTCCTTGTCTTCGAAAAGAATCTTTTATTTCATTCTTAAGAAATAAAGATGCTCCGTCATATTGAAGGACAGATCTTAACTTATACAAGTTAATAACCTGGGTTTGTGATAATTTGTAAAATACATAGGCCTGTGACACTAGGGATAATTTAAAAGAAACCTCCGACTTCGCCTGAATCTTATGACGAATACGAGAAGGTGAAAGTTTTTTTTGTATAGTTGAAATACGCTCAATTATCTTTTTCTCTTTTGTATCAAAAATTATTTTTTTTTTGAATTTACGAAAAAGTTTTATAATGATCATGGGCCTATAAAGACTATTAATAAGACGATTAATGATATATGGAAAGCTCTCTAGAAGGATATCCGTGTATATCCTTTCCACGATCCATTTAAAAAAAAAATGTGATTTACGGATTAATCGATCATTTCTTCTTTTTAATATCTGAAAAATCTTTTTTAGTGGTGCTAATTTTTGAACACCATAACTTGTTTTGTTAGGACTAATATTTATCGTTAGAGTTCGAAATCCATTTTTCTTGTCTTTTGTAATTCTTTCGATTTGATTTCTGATTGTGCTTGTTCTATCAGTCAGATCTTTCATTTTGATTTCTGTCAGTGAATAATTTGTCCAATCCATAGGTCGGGTTTGAATGGCTGATTCATGAATAATCTGATTATTGATTATAGAATCTTTTTTTATTTCACTCGAATCCTCTCTCAATTTTTTTGGTTCTTTTTGGACCTTTAGAAACAAAAATTTTGTTCTTTCTTTGAAACTTTTTAGAACTCGAAAACTCCATTTTATAGTTGTTTTTTGGAGTTTTTTCAAAGGGGGTCCAAAATAATAACAAAACAAAATACCAAGTCCTACGAGAGGAGAACCAAAAGGACGGTCAGTTTCTAGTCCCCAAATCGTTAAAAAAGCAGCAGGACTTTCCTGCTTTGGATTTGGATCCCTACGAGAAGGTCGTATCTTAGATCGGTGCCAAGGTTTCAGACGGAAAGGAAATCGTATCATTAGTTGTATACCCTCTGTGGCCCAGTTTTTAGGAAAAATTCCGTTTCTTCCTGGTTTTAGTAATGGCATACCATTATAGGTGCATATAACATACACTTCTTTATTCATCTCCCTTATATCCTGCTCCCACTCGGACTCTTGGCGTAATAAGAAACGGACAATATTTTTAGCTAGTATCAATGAAGGTAATACAATAGATTGTCTAAGCCTCGACTGAATTAGTAAAATAAAAGCTCTTATTCCATGAGCATAAATAAGGATATCATAGAGTTCTGATATTCTTTCTCGTGTCCTTTCTATTCGTTCCATTTCCGTCTGCCCGTCCCGCCCCTTTTCCATTTCATTGACTTCTTTTTTAATTTCTTCGTAGCTTTTGTTTTCCTCCATGTACATTTTTTTTTTCAACCTCTTTATTCTTTTTGCTACGCTTCCTTTTATACCCTTTCGAAAAATGTCTTGTATTAGGTCGGAAATCTCAATTACTGATAATATGAATGGTTCGAAAAAAACATCCCAAGAAAATCCTACTCTGTCGAAAAAAAGTGGGGAATACGGATATAAGGGAAACATTTTCCCCGTAAGGGTTTTACGTCTTTGAACACGCATAGAGCCTGTGATTATGTCTCGACGAAAATCCGCTTCATAGGGATAATCTATCATATTCACTTCTTCTTTTTGATCAGGCTTCGTCATAGTTTTGGTACTAGGGTCTAGACTCTGCGTAAAAAGAACTATACGTTTCGCTTTCCTCGAGCGAATTTGATGATCTATTATCCATTCTTCCCCCTCTTCCGTTGTTGCAGTTTTTCCGAGTTGTTCTACCTCGCTGAATAATTTGTATGACCATCGGGGGACTTTTTTATTTATTCCAATTGATTTTTTTCGAGTTGTTTTTTCCATGGGAGGAATTATGGCTGTATCGCATATTGTTTGAATGATGGGATCCATTATGACTCTTTCGATTAAAAATTTCAAAACTTTTTCTGGATCTTCTGAATCAATTCGTATTTGTTCCGAAAATAAAGAAATTCCTTTCAAATTTGATGTTGATTCTTCAGCAAATTCATCGATTAAAAGACTCAATTCTCTTGCTAATGATTTTTTATCCAATGTATCTATTTTCTGTCCCAATTTCTCTTCCAATGTCGCTATTTTCCCTTCCAATTTCTGGTACAATTCTTCAAAATTATGAACATTAAGTTCTTTACCCTTAAAAAGAAGGATACTATGAACTTTATTGAGTTTATTTATAAAATTTGTCTCTATCGAATTTTTGACTGCAGTTTCATTTAGGATTGAAGGTAAAAAAAAAAAATTCATTATTCCACGATAGGATCCGTTTAATAGAGGATCATATATTTTAGGCAAGTATTCTTCTTTCGTTTTAGTATTGCATAATCGAGTCTTTTTTTCGAGTACATCCAGATAAGGAGATCCTCTGTCTAGGGTTTCAATTCTATCTCTAAACTCGTTCCTTAGGTTCCTCCATTTTTTTTCGTTGGTATAAATCCAACAATAATAATTATGCAGTTCATCATAGAAGAATTTATCCAGTTCATCACAGACGAATTTTTTTGTTGTAAAAAAAGAAAAATACATTTTTTGTCGTAGCATTTCAAAAAAAGCTGATAAACTGGATGGATATGTAAAAGAAATTCTTCGTTTTCCATCACTTTGACATGTATAAAAAAAATATTGTGACATTTCATTTCTTACAGCATGTTCGAATCGATAATTTTTTATATATCGCAATGGACGATTCCATCGTTTATAGTCGAAAAGAAGACTTACAGGGGGTTTTTCAAACCAGAAGAGGTCTTTATCTTCTTCTTTTAAGTGAAAGTGGAATTCATCCTTTGTTTTGTCCTTTCCATTCACTCGGATCCTTTCCGTTTCATCGATTTTGTCCGGATCCTCCCTTTCTTCCGAAAAAAGGGAAGGAGAAGAATCTTCTTCGGTGAATCCCTCTTGTTCCTGCTTAGTCCCCTTCGTTTCGAAAGTTGTTTCTATTTCTACATCTCTTTCTTTCTCACTTTCCCCCCTTTCTGTCGTTTTTGAGGTTTCTTGCAGTTTCCTACTAAAAATGGGTGACGGCATTCTGCCTAAAGAGTAGACACAGCTAATAAATAAGAGAATACTAAAGATTCGATCCATAGAATCTATCAAGTCTAAAACAAAGTACTTCAATTCTGACACAAGGTACTTTAATTCTGACACAGAGTACTTGTACTTCTTATACCTCTTAGATCGAATAATTCTATTAATGTACTTATTCGATCGAATAGTTACATTAATAGCTCGAATAAGTACATTAAGAAGGTACGTATTCGATCGAATAGAAAAATTTTGCCGTATCCAGACTAATACCAAGCCAACACATTTCATGAATAAAATGTGACCAATTAACCAACCAACAAAGCTACTTGTTACAAATAACATCTTGTTGTTGCATCGAAACATATAAATGTTGACTAATCTGGCTAACATTGAACTTGGTAAAACGAAATGGTTGAATAATTGAAAAATGAGATTATTCAGGAATACACATTGAATGCTGAGATTACGCATTGAATTTCTGGTAGTAGATCCATAATCAAAATGATTGCTCCAGAAGAAATTAAACAAAAGATAGGGTAGAGCTAGGAAAGTTATTGTATGAGGTCTACCCAATGCTAGATGCAGAGGCGTATAATAGATCGATATGAACATCATGAGCTGTCCCATAATAAAACCGGTTGTTGCTGCTACCCTCTTCTCGGTTCCTTCTTCTCCTTCTTCCATAACCAGAGTTCGGAGAAGGACGAGATAGGAGGGCCCTATGGAGAATGTGGTCAGAAATCCATAATAGAGTCCGACCACAACGACCGAATTGACTATCTTCATGCATAAGTTACCTGGTAGAAAAAAAATCATGACAAACCCCCTTTGTGATTTTGCAATTTCTGAATTATGATTATTATATAATAAGTTTTTACCTTCTTATTATAAGATAATCTTTGACCTTATAAAATTCGATTTATTATTTATATTATTCTATTTCTATCTAGAATAAGATAAGTTTTTACCTTCTTATCTTATTCTAGATAGAAATAGAAAGAGATAGACTAGAAACGAGATCTCTTATGTCAATGACACAAAAG